TTCGTGTTTATTTATGGCATGAAACAACTCGCAGTATGGGTCTAGCTTATTGATACATTCCATAAAAATCTACTTGAATCCATTTTCTTTTTTTTTTTTTATCGAAAAAATCCGTGCTCAATTCAATTTGATTTTGAGCACGGATTTTTCTGGCCCAAGTGTATCTTGTCTTTACCACGAACCATTTTCCTTGCTTAACAATAATTGTAGTTTTACCAATATTTGCGGGTTGCTTCATTTTTTTTCTTCCACACAGGGGAAATAGAGTAATACGCTGGTATACTATATGTATGTGTATATTAGAACTTCTTCTAACGACTTATGCATTCTGCTATCATTTTCAATCGGATGATCCACTAATTCAACTAATGGAGGATTATAAATGGATCCATTTTTTGGATTTCCATTGGAGATTAGGAATAGACGGACTCTCTATAGGACCCATTTTACTGACGGGATTCATCACCACTTTAGCTACTTTAGCGGCTTGGCCGGTTACTCGGGATTCTCGATTATTTCATTTCCTGATGTTAGCAATGTACAGTGGGCAAATAGGATTATTTTCTTCTAGAGATCTTTTACTTTTTTTCCTCATGTGGGAGTTAGAATTAATTCCCGTTTATCTACTTGTATCGATGTGGGGAGGAAAAAAACGTCTGTACTCAGCTACAAAATTTATTTTGTACACGGCGGGGGGTTCTGTTTTTCTTTTAATGGGAGTTCTGGGTATCGGTTTATATGGTTCTACTGAACCAACATTAAATTTTGAAATATTAGCCAACCGGTCCTATCCTGTGAACTTGGAAATACTATTTTATATTGGATTTTTTCTTGCTTTTGCTGTCAAATTGCCAATCATACCCCTACATATATGGTTACCCGATACCCATGGAGAAGCACATTATAGTACTTGTATGCTTTTAGCCGGAATCTTATTAAAAATGGGAGCGTATGGATTAGTTCGGATCAATATGGAATTATTTCCTCATGCTCATTCTATATTTTCCCCTTGGTTAATGGTAGTAGGCGCAATGCAAATAATCTATGCGGCTTCAACATCTCTCGGCCAACGGAATTTAAAAAAAAGAATAGCCTATTCCTCTGTATCTCATATGGGTTTCATAATTATAGGAATTGGTTCTATCACAGATATGGGGCTCAACGGAGCCCTTTTACAAATAATCTCTCATGGATTTATTGGCGCGGCGCTTTTTTTCTTGGCCGGAACAACTTATGATAGAATACGTCTTGTTTATCTTGACGAAATGGGCGGAATAGGTATTCCAATGCCAAAAATATTCACGATGTTCAGTAGCTTTTCGATGGCCTCTCTTGCATTACCTGGCATGAGTGGTTTTGTTGCTGAATTAATAGTTTTTTTTGGACTAATTACTAGTCCAAAATATCTTTTAATGACAAAACTCCCAATTACTTTTGTAATGGCAATTGGAATGATATTAACTCCTATTTATTTATTATCTATGTTACGACAGATGTTTTATGGATACAAGATATTTAATGGCCCAGACTCTTATTTTTTTGATTCTGGGCCGCGAGAGTTATTTCTTTCGGTTTCTATTTTTTTACCCGTACTCGGTATTGGTATGTACCCCGATTTCGTTCTTTCAATATCAGTTGAAAAGGTTGAAGTTATTCTATCTAATTCTTTTTTTAGATAATTTATAAATCTTATCATTTCCAAAAGCGTTCGTTGTAAAATGGTACAATGACAAAGAGCCTGTCGAATCATATATGATTCGATAGGCTCTCGCCAATTAACACAAAGTTTTTTTATCTGATCCGCATTGTACACCCTTTTATTGCTATTTGTAATAACCCCCCTTTTTCTTTTTTTGAATTCAATTAGATGTTAATGTAAATGAACCATAACTATGTAGTCCTATTCCTAATAGATTGACTCCAAAATAACATATCCAAATTATAAGAAATCCAATAGACGCCACAATTGCTGAATTTGTACCCTTCAGTTTTATATTTGTTCGAGTATGTAAATAAATTGAAAATATGATCCAAGTAATAAAAGCCCAAGTTTCCTTTGGGTCCCAACTCCAATAGGATCCCCATGCTTCGTTAGCCCATACTGCTCCAGAAAGAATTCCTATGGTTAAAAAGATAAATCCTAGACTAATAACTCGATAACTCCAATAATCCAACTTTTGAATCAACTGTGATCTATAATAATTCCTTGCGACAAAAAAAGAAGTTTTTTGGAAAAAATCCCTTTGTTCATCCATGTATTCAATTTCGCCAAGGAAAAATGACTCATTTAAATTCAATAAATGATTACTCGTAGAAAAAAGCTTTATCTTTTTTCTAACTGTAATGACTAGAAGTGATACTGATAATAATGATCCACATAAAAGGGCCGCATAGCCTAATATCATCATACTTACGTGCATTATTAGCCACTCGGATTGAAGAGCGGGTACTAAGATTGTTGATTCGTGTATTTCAGTTAAAAGACCTGAAGTAGCAAAGCCCTGGGAAAAAATAGCACTCGGGCCAATTATTGTGCTTAGAATATTTTGGTTTTTTTTGAAATATGAAACTATATAAATAAAGGAAAAACTCCATGAAAGAAAAATTAACGATTCGTATAAATCACTTAGTGGAAAATGTCCCGAATAAATCCAACGAGAAATTAATAATCCTGTTATACAGAAAAAAGTCATTATCATGCCCGTTTTGGATGAATCATCTAGTTTTACAATTTCATCGACTAAAAAGGTTATCAAATGAATTGTAATTATAATTGAAACGATCGAAAAAGAAATATGAGTTAATATATGCTCTAAGGTTGAAAATATCATAAAATAAAGAGTTCCTTAATTATAAAATCGGAATTCGCAATTGAATTTATTATAGGATCTATTTTATTTTTTTAAGAGATAATATGCCGCCACTCGGACTCGAACCGAGATGCTCTAGCACTGCTTCCTAAGAGCAGCGTGTCTACCGATTTCACCATAGCGGCCTGTCTTGACCTCATAATAACCTATGAATAAATAATCGTCTAGATTTACGAATTTAATTGAGTGCAATATTTTTTAGGAAAGATTCAAATTGATGAATAAAAATTTGTTCAAATAGGTATTTGAAGGTTCATTCGTTTCGTTTAGGATTTTTGTTTTATTTTGTATTTTAGACTCTTCTTGACTCAACTCTTGGAAATCCTACTATGAATTAAGGAATAGAACCCTCCCTCCCTCAAAAACATTTTTTTTAATTAACTGTTTTTGATTTATTTGATTTCAAAAAGTGAAACCAAAAAGCCGTTTTATCGATGAACAAAAAAAAACTATTTTACATCATTCAAAATTTACACATATTTATCCAATTTGAATTGGGTAAGGTAAACAGAAAAATTCTTATTCTCCATATGCTATAAGAGCGGAACGAATTCCATTCCTCGTTGAAGGAAATGGAATTCGGGAATTTGGTTTTTGAAGTGAAATGACTCCACTTTTAAGTCAGGCCGGTTTAGATTATTCCAACGTGTTATGTTTTATTACTTAGTTTATTTGTTTGTCGCACAAAAAAACTTTTTGAATTCCCGGTAGAAAGAGATTTACCTAAGGAAAGTGCTTTTAACGCTGCCCGATACCCCTTCTTTTTCCAAAAATTTTTACGAATACGCTTTTTTGATGCAGAAGTACGTTTTTTTGGAACTGCCATTTAAATAAAAATTAAGAGATTACTCATTGGTATAGCTGGATGTGAAAGACATCTATTGTTCAAAAAAATATGAGCTTTTCTGATTCACTATGTATTTCTTTTCTAGAAAAGATTTTTTTCGAAAAATAGAAAAGAATAGATAAGATGGGTGAACAATATGGCAAAATAGCATAAAATAGTTCTAAAAATAGAAAAAAAAATCTGATTTTTAATAACTTGTCAAATCCGGGAAAAATATGCCCAATTTGACTTTAATTTGAAAATTGGAAGGAAATTCGTAATTAATCTATTTCTTTCATATGATTTGACCAATTGTAACTTCTTGATTTGAATATTTGAAGTATTTAGCAGAAATTAAGAACGAATAAGTAAGAAGAAATAAAATTCCAAAATTTTATTTAAGTTAGTACATATTTTCATTTTTTTCTTGACTCCTTTCAAAAGAGGTAAGGTCGGGTGAATTGGAAACCGTTAATATTAATTAAAAATTTTTAAAAACCTTTTTTTATGGAACAGACATATCAATATGCGTGTATTTTACCTTTCATTCCACTTCTAGTTCCTATATTAATAGGAGTAGGACTTGTTTTTTTTCCGACAGCAACAAAAAATCTTCATCGTATGTGGGCTTTTCCAAGTATTTTATTGTTAAGTATAGTCATGATTTTTTCAATTAATCTGTCTATTCAGCAAATAAATAGCAGTTATATCTATCAATATGTATGGTCTTGGACCCTCGATAATGATTTTTCTTTAGAATTTGGCTGCTTGATTGATCCACTTACTTCTATTATGTTGATGTTAATCACTACTGTTGGAATTATGGTTCTTATTTATAGTGATAATTATATGGCTCACGATCAAGGATACTTGAGATTTTTTGCTTATATGAGTTTTTTCAGTACTTCCATGTTGGGATTAGTTACTAGTTCAAATTTGATACAAATTTATATTTTTTGGGAATTGGTTGGAATGTGTTCCTATCTATTAATAGGGTTTTGGTTCACACGACCTCCTGCGGCAAATGCTTGTCAAAAAGCGTTTGTAACTAATCGTGTAGGGGATTTTGGTTTATTATTAGGAATTTTGGGTTTTTATTGGATAACGGGTAGTTTTGAATTTCGAGATTTATTCGAAATACTCAATAACTTGATTTCGAATAATGAAGTCAATTTTCCATTTATTATTTTGTGTGCTGTTCTATTATTTGCCGGCCCAGTTGCTAAATCTGCACAATTTCCACTTCATGTGTGGTTACCTGATGCTATGGAGGGCCCCACTCCTATTTCGGCTCTTATACATGC